AATCCAAAAAAAAATTCGACATATTTCACTTTATTATGAGAATCAATCCTACTACTTCTGATCCTGTGGTTTCTACACTTGAAGAAAAAAACCTAGGGCGTATCGTTCAAATTATTGGCCCAGTACTGGATGTCGTTTTTCCTCCGGGCAAGATGCCTAATATTTATAACGCTTTGGTAGTTAAGGGTCGAGATACTGCCGGTCAGCAAATTAATGTGACTTGCGAGGTACAACAATTATTAGGAAATAATCGAGTTAGAGCTGTAGCTATGAGTGCTACAGATGGGCTGACGAGAGGAATGGAAGTGATTGACACGGGATCTCCTCTAAGTGTTCCAGTAGGTGGAGCTACTCTCGGACGAATTTTCAACGTTCTTGGCGAGCCCGTTGATAATTTAGGTCCTGTAGATACTCGTACAACATCTCCTATTCATAGATCTGCGCCTGCCTTTATACAGTTAGATACGAAATTATCCATCTTTGAAACAGGGATTAAGGTAGTGGATCTTTTAGCTCCTTATCGCCGTGGAGGAAAAATAGGGCTATTCGGGGGAGCCGGCGTGGGTAAAACAGTACTTATCATGGAATTGATCAACAACATAGCTAAAGCTCATGGAGGGGTATCCGTATTTGGCGGAGTAGGAGAACGTACTCGTGAAGGAAATGATCTCTACATGGAAATGAAAGAATCCGGGGTTATTAATGAAAAAAATATTGCAGAATCAAAAGTAGCTCTAGTCTATGGTCAAATGAATGAACCACCAGGAGCTCGTATGCGAGTTGGTTTGACTGCCCTAACCATGGCGGAATATTTCCGGGATGTTAATGAACAAGATGTGCTTTTATTCATCGACAATATCTTTCGTTTCGTCCAAGCGGGTTCAGAAGTATCCGCCCTATTAGGGAGAATGCCTTCGGCAGTGGGATATCAACCTACCCTTAGTACAGAAATGGGTTCTTTGCAAGAAAGAATTACTTCCACAAAAGAAGGATCTATAACTTCGATCCAAGCAGTTTATGTACCTGCGGACGATTTGACCGACCCCGCCCCTGCCACGACATTTGCACATTTAGATGCTACTACCGTACTATCAAGAGGATTAGCTGCCAAAGGTATTTATCCAGCAGTGGATCCGTTAGATTCAACGTCAACTATGTTACAACCTCGTATCGTTGGTGAGGAACATTATGAAATTGCGCAAAGAGTTAAGCAAACTTCACAACGTTACAAAGAACTTCAGGACATTATAGCTATACTTGGTTTGGACGAATTATCCGAAGAAGATCGTTTAACTGTAGCAAGAGCGCGAAAAATTGAGCGTTTCTTATCACAACCCTTCTTTGTGGCAGAAGTATTTACCGGTTCTCCAGGGAAATATGTTGGTCTCACAGAAACAATTAGGGGGTTTCAACTGATCCTTTCCGGAGAATTAGACAGTCTTCCTGAGCAGGCCTTTTATTTGGTAGGTAACATCGATGAAGCTACCGCGAAAGCTATGAACTTAGAAGTGGAGAGCAAATTGAAGAAATGACCTTAAATCTTTGTGTACTGACTCCCAATCGAATTATTTGGGATTCAGAAGTGAAAGAAATTATTTTATCTACTAATAGTGGACAAATTGGCGTATTACCAAACCACGCCCCCATTGCCACAGCTTTGGATATAGGTCTTTTGAGAATACGCCTCAACGACCAATGGTTAACGGTGGCTTTGATGGGCGGTTTTGCTAGAATAAGTAATAATGAAATCACCATTTTAGGAAATGATGCGGAGATTAATACTGACATTGATCCGCAAGAAGCTCAACAAGCTCTTGAAATAGCTGAAGCTAACTTGAGTAGAGCTCAGGGCAAGAGACAAGCAATTGAGGCGAATCTAGCTCTCAGACGAGCTAGGACACGAGTGGAGGCTGTCAATGTTATTTCCTAGTAGGAAATAAACAAATACATAAAAAGAAATAAAAAAAGTTCGTTAGAAGTTCTTTATTATACATCACATTTTTATTCCGCCAGTTGAACACAATCAAGTATAATCTGATGATACAACGAAAAAAAGAAGATGGATAGAAAAACTTATTAGATACCATTGACTCCGGTATCTAATAAGTTCTACCTTACCTACTATTGGATTTGAACCAATGACTCCCGCCGTATGAAAGCAATACTCTAACCACTGAGTTAAGTAGGTTATTTATCATCACAAAAAAAGGGCCCATCGCTTCGGGAATTATAGGTAGAATATCATTTCTAAGCAATATCAATCTGTTAAAAAACGGATCAGAGAACTGTCGTGTAGTATTATGGAATACCCATCTTGACAAGAGATTATCTATATGTTAAGATATCTAGGACAAGGGCTATAGCTCAGTTAGGTAGAGCACCTCGTTTACACGTGCGCCAATGCTTTTCAAGGGAGGCTGTTATGCAATGAACATAATTGATCTTATTGATAAAGAGAAATCGATGTCTTACTCCATAAATTCTAGGGAACAATAGCCTG